TTAGGAGGAATCAAATCAATGAAAGGACATCAATTCAAATCCTGGATCGTCGAATTGAGAGAGATATTGAGAGAGATCAAGAATTCTCACTATTTCTTAGATTCATGGATCAAATTCAATTCAGTGGGATCTTTCACTCACATTTTTTTCCATCAAGAACGCTTTATGAAACTTTTTGACCCCCGAATTTGGAGTATCCTACTTTCACGTGATTCGCAGGGTTCAACAAGCAATCGATATTTCATGATCAAAGGTGTAGTACTGCTTGTAGTAGCGGTCCTTATATCTCGTATTAACAATCGAAAGATGGTCGAAAGAAAAAATCTCTATTTGATGGGGCTTCTTCCTATACCTATGAATTCCGTTGGACCCAGAAATGAGACATTGGAAGAATCTTTTTGGTCTTCCAATATCAATAGGTTGATTGTTTCACTCCTGTATCTTCCAAAAGGGAAAAAGATTTCTGAGAGTTGTTTCATGGATCCGCAAGAGAGTACTTGGGTTCTCCCAATAAATAAAAAGTGTATCATGCCTAAATATAACCGGAGTTCGCGGTGGTGGAGGAACCGGATCGGAAAAAAGAGGGATTCTAGTTGTAAGATATCTAAAGAAACCGTAGCTGGAATTGAGATCTCATTCAAAGAGAAAGATAACAAATATCTGGAGTTTCTTTTTTTATCCTATACGCATGATCCGATCCGCAAGGACCATGATTGGGAATTGTTTGATCGTCTTTCTCCGAGGAAGAAGCGAAACATAATCAACTTGAATTCGGGACAGCTATTCGAAATCTTAGGGAAAGACTTGATTTGTTATCTCATGTCTGCTTTTCGTGAAAAAAGACCAATTGAAGGGGAGGGTTTCTTCAAACAACAAGGAGCTGAGGCAACTATTCAATCAAATGATATTGAGCATGTTTCCCATCTCTTCTCGAGAAACAACTGGGGTATTTCTTTGCAAAATTGTGCTCAATTTCATATGTGGCAATTCCGCCAAGATCTCTTCGTTAGTTGGGGGAAGAATCAGCACGAATCGGATTTTTTGAGGAACGTATCGAGAGAGAATTTGATTTGGTTAGACAATGTGTGGTTGGTAAACAAGGATCGGTTTTTTAGCAAGGTACGGAATGTATTGTCAAATATTCCATATGATTCCACAAGATCTATTTTCGTTCAAGTAAGGGATTCTAGCCAATTGAAAGGATCTTCTGATCAATCCATAGATCATTTCGATTCCATTAGAAATGAGGATTCAGAATATCCCACATTGATCGATCAAACAGAGATTCAGCAACTAAAAGAAAGATCGATTCTTTGGGATCCTTCCTTTCTTCAAACGGAACGTGAGAAGCAGATGAATAATCATCTGCTTCCGGAAGAAATCGAAGAATTTCTTGGGAATCCTACAAGATCAATTCGTTCTTTTTTCTCTGACAGATGGTCAGAACTTCATCTGGGTTCGAATCCTATTGAGAGGTCCACTAGAGATCAGAAATTTTTGAAGAAAAAACAAGATGTTTCTTTTGTCCCTTCCAGGCGATCGGAAAATAAGGAAATGGTTGATATATTCAAGATCATTACGTATTTACAAAATACCGTCTCAATTCATCCTATTTCATCAGATCCGGGATGTGATATGGTTCCGAAGGATGAACCGGATATGGACAGTTCCAATAAGATTTCATTCTTGAACAAAAATCCATTTTTTGATTTATTTCATCTATTCCATGACCGGAACAAAAGGGGATACACGTTACACCACGATTTTGAATCAGAAGAGAGATTTCAAGAAATGGCAGATCTATTCACTCTATCAATAACCGAGCCGGATCTGGTGTATCATAGGGGATTTGCCTTTTCTATTGATTCCTACGGGTTGGATCAAAAAAAATTCTTGAATGAGGTATTCAACTCCAGAGATGAATCGAAAAAGAAATCTTTATTGGTTCTACCTCCTCTTTTTTATGAAGAGAATGAATCTTTTTATCGAAGGATCAGAAAAAAATCGGTCCGGATCTACTGCGGGAATGATTTGGAAGATCAAAAACTAAAAACAGCGGTATTTGCTAGCAACAACATAATGGAGGCAGTCAATCAATATAGATTGATCCGAAATCTGATTCAAATCCAATATAGCACCTATGGGTACATAAGAAATGTATCTAATCGATTCTTTTTAATGAATAGATCCGATCGCAACTTCGAATATGGAATTCAAAGGGATCAAATAGGAAACGATACTCTGAATCATATAACTATAATGAAATATACGATCAACCAACATTTATCGAATTTGAAAAAGAGTCAGAAGAAATGGTTTGATCCTCTTATTTCTCTTTCTCGAACCGGGAGATCCATGAATCGGGATCCTGATGTATATAGATACAAATGGTCCAATGGGAGCAAGAATTTCCAGGAACATTTGGAACATTTCGTTTCTGAACAGAAGAACCGTTTTCAAGTAGTGTTCGATCGGTTACGTATTAATCAATATTCGATTG